ACTACGGTCTCGAATTTCTTAATAGCAGTATCTATTCGAAACGAATTCTCTAGCATTTGACTCCTTATCACCGAAGAGTTTAGTCGTACACTTGAAAGATAGCCCAGAAAATAGAAGGGATGATTATATAATTGCTTTATATGGATCCTGGCCGGTTGAGACCACAAGTCAAAATGACATTGCCAAAAGTTGACAAGGTGAGATTTCCATTTCTTTATCAGAAGATGAGCCCCCCTTGAAGCCAGAATCGATTTTCCTTGATATCTGACATAATGCATAAAAGGGTCTTTGAACAACCATAGGGTTTTCTGAAAATCGTTACAAAGCACTACTACAAGATATTCTATTTTTGCATAGAAATGTGTTCGCTCAAGAAAGGATCCAAAAGATTTTGATCGTAAATGAAAGGGTTGTTTACGGAGAAAAATGAATATGAATTCACATTCATATACATGAGAATTAGAGAGGAACAAGAAGAATCTTTGATTCTCTTTTGAAAAAAGGGAAATGGAATTTTTTGAAGTAATGAGACTATTTGAATTCCAATACTCGTAGAGAGAGAGTCGCAATAAATGCAACGAAGGAGTATCTTGTATCCAAGAGTGAAGGGTTTGAACCAAGATTTCCAGATGGATGGGGTGGGGTATTAGTATATCTGACACATGATTTAAATGTGATAACTTGTCCTCGAAAAAGGGAAATATTGAATGAATAGATCGTAAATTATGAGATTTTGCTATTTCTTTTTCTTTTAGGGAAGATACCAATCGCAGCGAGAATGGAATTTCCACAACGACTGCAAAACCCTCCGATATCATTTGAGAATCAAAATGATTGTTGTGCCCAACGAATCGATTTTGATTAGAATCATTAACCGAAATAATCAAACGATTCTGTTGATGCATTCGAGTAATTAAACGTTTCACAATTAGTGAACTGGATTTATTGTCATAATCTAAATTTTCCACCGGTTCATAAAGAATCGATCCATTTAAAGCATGACCATGAGCAAGCGCGTAGATATATTCCTGAAATAGAAACGGATATAGGAAGTATTGTTGCCGAAATCCATCCATTTCTAAATATCCTTGTAGTTCCTCCATTTCCATTTGAAATTACACTTGAACCAAATGGGGGATTTCTTGAGTTATCAAATAATACATAGTACGATACGGTCAGAACAAGGTATATAGTAAGAAAAGAATAGATACCCCGGAGCCAGAAAGGACAATCAACGGATCCTATTTCCATCCAATTTATTTATGTTCGTTATAGTTACAAGAGATGGTTAGAAATCCTTTATTTTTACAACCCGATCACTCTTTTGACTTTGGAATAATGAATTTTGATCAGTATACCGTTTCTTCTACACATTCGTCTCCACTACATAATAGAGAACATAATAGAGAATAGTTAGGATTCATGAAAAAAAAGGAATTGATGATCCACTCACAAGAGAACCCTTTCCCACATCAGGCACTAATATATTTTTAACGTCTAATTAGATCGGGTAATCATTCGAATTAAGAACAAACAGAAGCTCGTTGCTTTTGGTTTCCCTATAATTGGAGCTATAGGGCTCTATCCATTTATTCACTCGACCCAACTTGAATTGATTTGACCCCTTTCCAAGAAAAGAATCAAAACAAGATTTTGTATCGATCCGTTAAGGATGAAGTATTCTAAGAGTTCTCCATTGATACGACATGCTGTTTTTTCCTTTCATTCCCTTTCAGGATCAGTCGTGGTCTTACAAACTCTACCAATGGTATGGACGAATCCGTTGCTTCATCAAAATGTGTAAAAGACCATAGCCGCACTTAAAAGCCGAGTACTCTACCGTTGAGTTAGCAACCCATATAAATAGGGTGTGTAGATACGATCGGAATAAAAAATAAATAAAGAGATTCGATTGCCCGACCTCGTCAAAACATTGAACTAGCAACAGATCAAAAAGAAAGATTTGATGATCAATTGTGAACATAAAAATGAACAGAGATCAGATGAAAATACAACAGATTCTGGGATAAATTATAGAGAAAATCTAAATAGATGTAAAAATTTATAGACTACCCATACTCTATTTTTTTTTCATTATATTAACTAAGATACTTCTTGTGTCACAACGAAATTGACGAACCCATCGTTTGAGTGAAATAAAGAAACAAACTTATGAAATGTGGATAAATAGATCTATTTATCCACGATCGAATTATATTTGTTCGATACACCATTGTCAATATGAATTGAATGTTGAGAAAACCAATTCAATAAATAAAACAAGGACTTGTGTTGGAGTGACACTACAACATAGATAAGGGATGAAGTATGAGTGGGGAAATAAATAAGGAATTCCGGTAGGAAAAAAATGTCGGGGTTATTCAATATTTATTCAATAGAGGTACAATAAGCAAGATTGACCTTTTGTTTGTTGGTGGAGTCCCAACGAAAACCATCTGATTGATGGTAATCCCATAATTTCCCAGTTATTTCATCTATTCACTCAATCTTTTTTCTATCTGTCTCATATCAAGAGAAGATATTTTTTTTTATAGTTCTATGATACGGGGTCATGTGAGAGCAACAATGAATAGAGAATAGAGAAAAAAAATAAGGAATGGTGGAGAAACAATTAGACAAAGCTAGATACTGGGCACCCCCCCCCTTTTTTTTATTTCATTAATTTCATTTGATTAATTCGAAATTCCTTAAATACCTCCGCCTTCTTTGAAATATCATGAACAGTTCCTGTAGGTTGAGCGCCTTTTTCAAGAAAATATAGAATAGCGGAAACATTTGAATAAGTTTGGTTCTTTATCGGATCGTAAAAACCCACTTTACGAAGATCTCTTCCCTCTCTTCGGGATCGAACATCAATTGCAACGATTCGATAGATGACTCATTGGGATAGACATAAATGAACAACCCCCCCTAGAAACGTATAAGAGGTTTTCTCCTCGTACGGCTCGAAAAAGAATGATTCGAATTTATGTATTGTAGTGGCAAATAGATCCACAAAATCATCAATTAGACTATGATTTGAGTCATTTTTTTTTGTTCTTCCTTCCTGAAAAAAAAAAAAGAAATCTCATTCGTACTCATAACTCAAGTTGGGTAATTCTCAAAGAGCTCGAAGGGAAATCCTTAAACATTTATTGAGCCGTCTCTAACCTCTTTTGTTTGTCTCGCCTAGAATCGATTTTTTTTCTTCCCCATTCTGATCTAGTTGTTGAGACAATTGAAAACGGTGTTTCCTTGTTCCGGTATCCTTTATTTTATCTTTGCTTTGAATCCTTGGGTTTAGACATTACTTCGGTGATCCTTAATTGTTTCAAAAGGGTAGCAACATACCTTTTGTTATTTCGTTCTATGGAAACGATTGATTCCCCTGTGATACACTTTTGATCGGAATTGGTAAAACTATTTCGACAAATTCATTTTACTTTTTTTTTTTTACTTGTTCGAACTTGATCCTTTCAATTTCTATACCGAAGATATACTTACGAAGTTGTTCCAACTTATTGATTGGCATTAACCCTAGATCCTTCTCTCTGCTAAATGAACCAATTCTTTATGCTCGAGCTCCATCATGTGCTATATTATAATTATATTATTTTATTACAACCCCAAAATTGGGGTCCTAGTGGAATAGAACAAACTATGTCGAGCCAAGAGCATCTTCTTTGATATATAAAATGGTGGGTACAAGAATCCACAGCCGATAATGTCCTTCAAGTCGCACGTTGCTTTCTACCACATCGTTTCAAACGAAGTTTTACCATAACATTCCTCTAATTTTGGACCGGTATGGAATTGATTCAATATGGAATCATGAATAGTCATTGGCTCAATCGGTATATAGTATATGAAGTCCTCCATACTTTCATTTTCATAGATGGATCTGGAGAAGTCTCAGCAAGAATATAATTTAACCCCATATTTTATTAGAAGAATGAAACACATTTATAAAAAACACGAAGAAACGCGTTGCTTAACACTTCTTTACATCTTCAACAGATTGTTAGGGATGATGAATCATGAAAGATCCAATTCTTTCTCAAACAACTAAAACTAAAGAAGGGTCTTTAATTAGATTACCGATACCGGAACAGAATGAGTCATTAACCAAATAAGCTATTCCAATGACCGGGAAAGATCGCAAGTGACTCGATAGGATAGATTCACCAATGTCACACTTCTTCGAGTAGAAAGAATTTATAAGGAATCATAAAAAACAATTTCAAGAATTTCCTACTTCGACATCATTACTAGAAATAAGTTTTCCAGTAAAGACTGAATTGAATCTCTAAATCCATCAACAAGTCGGTACAACGAGGATCTAAAAATGTTTAGCAGATATCTGATTAATTAAATCAGACGCGAATTTGATCATCATAAGAGACCTCTATGTTTCCTTTCCGATTGAATCATCAATAATTTAAACCAGATAAATGGGTCAAGAAACAAATCCAATTGTTTTGTTTTCTTGGGGATGGATAGAAGGGGCTCATGAAAGAAAAAATGAAGGTCGGTATTCTTTCAGGTATTCTTTCATCTGATTGATAAAATCAGAATCGTAGGAGTCTGATTTTATCGTATTCATCAGATACACCAAACAAGTGTTACCGGGGGTAATCGTGGGTATTTAAGGGATCGCAGATCTTTTTCGCCAAAACTGAAACACCGGTGTCACTGATCACTGAATATAGAACAATAACAATACATATGTTCATTTTCTACAGATTTTTCCTTACTTCAGATTCAGGAATCTTTCCATAAAGTAAAGTGAATGTATGAATCTCCCCCCTCCCCCAATTGATCGCTACATTGATTTTCAATTATTCATTGGAGCCAAATCAAATACAAAATAAAAGAAATTAGGTCCAAAGAAAATAATCTGTTCCGTATTGAATTTTCTTGTTTGTTAATAAGATCCGGATGACAAGGGTCTTGAAATTGATACCTTCCTTTCCTTTGCGGATTAACTCATATCGACACGAATTCCATGGGGATCATGAATCATATCCAAAGCCAATTTAAAAGGATCTTCTTATGGGATGCTATCCTGTCTTGTATAAGTACAAAGCAAAATGGGTTCATATCAATTCGTTGTTACTATTTTGTTTGATTTTGTCCCACCCCAGTCTCAGGAGCTTTAATTCCAGCGATGGAATTAATACCAAGAACCCCCCCGTTTTTTAGGATTCAGGATCCACATAGAATTAGTCATTTTGTCTACCCTATCTTTATTTATATTTACTTTAGGGAAGGTAGAGACTTCTCTTTTATTTCGCATTTCGACTCAGAATGCATCATGTGAGAATCCAAATATCATAGATATGGGGCATAAAGTTTATCCAAATGACTAACTAACCTTCAATATGAATATGGGCGAGGGGGCGAACATACGCTGAATGGCCCACCCAGTTTTTTTTTTTGAATTTCACTTTGATCTTTGTTCCCATCCTACCTATATAAAAAAGATATTTATTTCCATCCACATGTCATTGATACTCGATCCGTTTGTTTGTGAGAAACAAAATCGAAAGGGAGGATATGATTCTATAGAAGAATCATTAGAAATCACAAAGAAAGATTGGATCACATTGTATCCAACATTACACCCTTAAACAGAAGATTCTTAAAAAGAACAATCTTTGTTATGATAGAATTGGTCTGGGACGGAAGGATTCGAACCTCCGAGTAACGGGACCAAAACCCGTTGCCTTACCACTTGGCCACGCCCCATTTTTATTTCTATTCGACACCGATAAACACTAATATCGGTATTGGTTGTTCGTCAATTCCAGCCCCAATATCTATTGAATTGGTTGTTGCTATGATTCTACACATGTAGATGTAGAATCAAAATGAATTTATTGATCATTACATATAATTCAATTAAGATATTGTATGTAAGGTATGATTCCTTCTATTCTCATTTGAGAATTGAAGGATTTTTGATTGAGGGAGTTCAAAGAAAAAGAAAGATTTTGCGGCCTACTTTCCCTTCTTTCTTCATTTTCCCCTTATATCAATAACCCAATAATAATGAAATTTTCTCCAAGAACAAAATGTTTGTTATGCTTAATATCTTTAGTTTGATCTGTCTTAATTCTGCCCTTCATTCGAGTAGCTTTTTCTTCGCCAAATTGCCCGAAGCTTATGCTTTTTTCAATCCAATCGTAGATGTTATGCCAGTCATACCTGTGCTCTTTTTTCTCTTAGCCCTTGTTTGGCAAGCTGCTGTAAGTTTTCGATGAGATCTTTAATACTGTCTTAGAAACATTCATGATTTATTCGATAAAAAAAATGATATTCTTAAGAGTTGATAAGATCAGATAATGAACCCTCGACTCAAACATGGAAATTCTTTTGGATAACCGAGATGAATCGGAATCACCTCATTTCTTCATTCCTTCTGGGGGTCGAAGACCCTATGTATGGTCCCTACAATACCTAATTGTAGGTATGAGAGATCATTTTGTTAACGAAAGAATCAGAATCTTATTACAAATTCATTCCTGCAAATTCCTTATGTTTTCTAGAAACCGCTTCTTTTCTTGGTGTCAAAACGGAATATGTGGTACAAAAATGGAGAATCTATTCCCCTATTTCCCCCAAAATGATCTTGGAGATTGTGTAATGCTTACTCTCAAACTCTTCGTTTACACAGTAGTGATATTCTTTGTTTCTCTCTTCATCTTCGGATTCCTATCTAATGATCCAGGACGTAATCCTGGACGTGATGAATAAAAAAATCAGGGGTTTTTCCTTGCTCGATTTCTGAATTTTCTTAGGATTTTCTTTCTCCATTCCATACATTTAACTATGAGAAAGGGGGTTAGAGATTTTTTCGAATTCGAAAGGGAAATATCAAGTGATCAGAAGAAACGGAGAGAGAGGGATTCGAACCCTCGGTACAAATAATTCGTACAACGGATTAGCAATCCGCCGCTTTAGTCCACTCAGCCATCTCTCCCAATTTTAAAAGGATAATTCATATGTGACGCGTGAAGTAAAGGTTGATAAAAGTTTTTCCTTATCTTTCTTTATTCTATAAATATAGACGAATTTGATCAATCATCAATTCCCTTTAGATAATGATTCGAAACAGATATCTCCAATAGAAAGAGTCCCTCTTTGATTTCGTCCGAAAAGTTCTTTCTTTTATTCCCCCGGCCTGGCCAGTACCTAGCCAGGCCATTCCTTGTTCCAATGAATCATAGATCAAATGATTTATTTGATTTGAAAATGAAAATGCTTGTTATTGAAGCAGCAACAAGGCTATTTCCATTCCTATGATAGGAGTGTCATTTCTTATTATGTTTTTCCTTTTCTCGATTTACTTAAATGGAATAAAAAAAACATATTTTTTTCTATTATAATAGAACTCATATATTTCTTCAAAGAACATGTTTGAACCTGAACCCTTGAGTCCACAACCAAAACAATAGGATTTTTCACTCGATCCAATCGACCCGAATTCATAAGATTTGG